TACTAGTTAAAGATGTCAAATAGATAAAATCCTAAAAATATTTCAAAATCCAGCCCAAGCAAGAAAAACACAGAAAACCAAAAATATTTTTTTATTCTTCACGTCCTGGATTACGTCCTGGATCGTTAGATAGGAATCCGAAGATGAAAAGAGAAACAAAGAATATAACTACCGTATAAACAAATAGTTTTAGAGTAAGCATTACAAAATCTCCAAGATAATTAAATAAAAAAAAAAAAATTAAAAACGACAGAGAAAGAGAATAGATTCTCTTATATTAATTATATATTTATATATTATGTTTCTTTTGATACTAAGTTTCTAAGAAATGAAGTGTTTTCGAGGAAATAGAAAAAAATTCGGAAATATATTTGTAGTAAGAGTCGATCCCTTTATTACTATATACCAAAAATTTCAATATTTGAATCAAGGATTCACATTGTAAGACTTATCTGATCTTATAAATTGTTAAAATGTTTGAATTCTTGTTTTCGACTAAAAATTAAATAATAATAATAAATTAAATTCTGAATTTTTTTAGGACATTATTCAAATTAAAGATCTCATCGAAAACTTACAGCAGCTTGCCAAACAAAAGCTAAGAGAAAAAAAAATAAAGGTATTACTGGCATAATATCTACAATTGGATTTAAAAAAGCGTAGGCTTCGGGTAACTTCGCCAAGAAAAAACTACTTGAATAAAAGGTAGAGTGAATACAAATACAGACCAAACTAAAGATATTAAGCATAACAAACATTTTGTTCTTTAAGAAAATTAATTGTATTTTTGCTTTTTTATTTTTAGAATTTTTTATATTTTATTATAGATATTAATTAATAGTAATAAATTAGCAATACTAAAAAAAATAAATCAAACAAATAAGGCCAGACCCCAAAAATCCTTCTTTGATTTGAACTTATCCAGTTCAAAATCTTTTCATTCTAAAAAAAAAAAAGAAGAAATCAAATCATACTTTCATACAATATCTTAATTGAATTCGATGTAATGATCAATAATTTCAGTTTAATTCAAATTCGACATCTACGCATATTAAAATCCTAGCAACAATTTTTTATTCCATTTCTATAGATATTTTTGAACTGGAATTGACGACCAACCAATACTAATAATAGTGTTTATTAGTGTCGAATCGAAAATGGGGCGTGGCCAAGCGGTAAGGCAACGGGTTTTGGTCCCGCTATTCGGAGGTTCGAATCCTTCCGTCCCAGAGCATAATATCCAGTCATGATGGATATTCTATTTGAATACAAATTGTATATCAGAATAAACATTAACCCTTTATTATTGTTTTTATTGTAATCACTGTGGATAATTGCATAATAAAAATAAAAAAATAAAATAGATTTATTATTTCATATTTCTATTTTTTTTAGACTTCTTTTCTTCACTTTAGAAATTGTCCATTCATATAGAAAGAAAACCTAGAAGTAAAAAGGATAGATTTAGATTATTATGTATCGATTGAAATGTATCGATTGAATCAATGACTATTCACGATTTCATAATTGATAATTGAATCAATTACATACCGGACCCAAACTAAAGGAATGTTATGGTAAAACTTCGTTTAAAACGATGTGGTAAAAAGCAACGTGCGACTTGAAAGACATGATTAGATTAGCTGTGGATTCTTACATCCGCTATTTCTTTTTTTCTAGTATATAGAAATCGGGGTGCTCCTGGCTTGACATCGTTTGTTCTGTTCCATCTGTTTCACTAGAACTCGTTGTTTGGGGGACGGGAGAGGTATTGATGATGTAAATAGTAATATAGTACATGATGGAGCTCGAGTTGATTCATTTATCAGGGGCAAGTATCTAAGGTTAGTGAAGATTAATAAGTTAGAACAACTTCGTAAGTATATTTTTGAAAGAGAAATCAAAAGGATCCAATTCGAGCAAGGTTCAAAAAAAGTCAAATTTGTTGGAATTGTTAAAACTAGTTCGATCAAAAGTGTATCTGCGGGAATCAATCTTCTATTTGTATGATTCTTTGAGAGAAAGAAATCAAATGGTATGTTGCTACCATTTTTGAAACGATTTAAAGATCCCCGAAGTAATGTCTAAACCCAATGATTCAAGCAAAAGCTAAAAGATCCTGGAACAAGTAAATACCATTTTCAAATTGTCTCAACAATTCGATTATAATAAAGAAAAATATAGATTCTATAGATCCTAAAGAAGACAGGCAAGAAAAGGGGGTAGAGACCGCTCAATAAATGAAATACCTAAGCTAAGGGGTTTGTTTTCTTTTGAGTTATTTGAAAGTTATTCAATTTGAGTTATGAGGTTGCGAATACGAGGAGTTCTTTTTTTTTTCAGAAAGAATAAGAAAAAAAAACTTAAATCATAGTCTAATTGATTTGATGATTTTATTGATCTATTTAACATCATATAATTTTATACTTTATACATAGACATTATTTATTTTGAATTTTCTCGAGCCGTACGAGGAGAAAACTTCTTAACTACGTTTCTAGAGGGGGGTATTGTTTATCTATATCTATCCCAATGAGCGGTTTATCGAATCGTTGCAATTGATGTTCGATCCCGAAGAGAGGGAAGATATCTTCGGAAAGTGGGTTTTTATGATCCAATAAAGAATCAAACCTATTTAAATATTCCTGTTATTCTATATTTCCTGGAACAGGGCGCTCAACCTACAGGAACTGTTCAGGATATTTCAAAAAAGGCAGGTGTTTTTATGGAACTTTTACCTAATCAACAAACGAAATTCAATTAATGAAATAAAAAAAAAAGAGGGTGTGGATGACTTGTATATAGATTTATAGAATTCTTTTCTCTTTTATACCCCCCCGTTCTCTTGTTCTATTGATACCTAAATTTTGATTTCTTTTCTTATTGTTGAGATAGAATGCTGTTTTCTATGGCCACAAAAATTGATTTTTATCGATCTTCAAAATGAACATAACCCACGAATGCGGTGATTTTTTTAGCAAATAAAAACGAGATAAAATATATTAATAAAATATATTAAATAGAATATTTCTATGATATGATTTTAATGACTATTCATCTATTGTATTTTCATGGAAATAGAGGAAAAAAAGAGCTCTATGGAAAAAAAATGGTGGTTCAATTCTATGTTGTTTAATAGGGAGTTAGAATACAGGTGTGGGTTAAGTAAATCAGTGGATAGTTTTGGTCCTATTGAAAATACCAGTGTAAGTGAAGACCAAATTTTAACGGATATGGATAAAAACATTCATAGTTGGAATGATAGTGAAAATCAAATTTTAGAGATTGACAATGATAATTCTTTTTTAAGTGAACCAGAAAGTTTTTTTTATATTTATAATAATTCGAGCTATCTGAATAATGTCTCTAAGAGTGATGATGATCATTCCATGTATGATACTAAATCCAGTTGGAATAATAACATTAATAATTGCATTGAGAGTTATTTTCGTTCTCGAATCTGTATTGATAGTTCCATTTTAGGTGATAGTGACAAATACAATGACAGTTACTTTTATAGTTACATTTGTGGTAAGGGCAGAAATTGGAGTGAAAGCGAGAGTTCTAGTATAATAACAATAACTAGCACGAATGATACAAATGAGAGTGATTTAACTAGACGAGAAAGTTCTAATGATCTCGATGAAACTCAAAAATACAAGCATTTGTGGGTTGAATGCGAAAATTGTTATGGATTAAATTATAAAAAATTTTTTAAATCAAAAATGAATATTTGTGAACACTGTGGATATCATTTGAAAATGAGCAGTTCAGATAGAATCGAACTTTCGATTGATTCAGGTACTTGGAATCCTATGGATGAAGACATGGTCTCTCTAGATCCCATTGAATTTCATTCGGAAGAGGAACCTTATAAAGATCGTATTGATTCTTATCAAAGAAAGATAGGATTAACTGAGGCTGTTCAAACAGGCACAGGTCAACTAAACGGTATTCCTGTAGCAATTGGGATTATGGATTTTCAGTTTATGGGGGGTAGTATGGGATCCGTAGTAGGTGAGAAAATAACTCGTTTGGTCGAATATGCTACCAATCAACTTTTACCTCTTATTCTAGTATGTGCGTCCGGAGGAGCACGTATGCAAGAAGGAAGTTTGAGCTTAATGCAAATGGCTAAAATATCTTCTGCTTTATATAATTATCAAACAAGTAAAAAGTTATTCTATGTATCGATCCTTACATCTCCTACTACTGGTGGGGTGACAGCTAGTTTTGGCATGTTGGGGGATATCATTATTGCTGAACCCAATGCTTACATTGCATTTGCAGGTAAACGAGTAATTGAACAAACGTTGAATAAGACAGTACCCGAAGGTTCACAAGCGTCTGAATATTTATTCCATAAGGGCTTATTTGATTCAATCGTACCACGTAATCCTTTAAAGGAGGTTCTGAGTGAGTTATTTCAGCTCCATGCTTTCTTTCCTTTGACTCAAAATGAAAAATAAAGCATAGCCTAAAATTATTTTTAAATTCTTTTTTTTTGTTGTGGCGAATGAGTAGTTATTTAGTTCTACATCCCTTATATTTATTATTTTATTTATTAATAGATTCTATTAGTTATTTATTATATTCTATACTCATAGCTATACTTAGTTTAATTTTTTCAAATATACTTAGTATAAGTATATATGAATTCTAGTGATTATAGACTATCTTTATAAGAATAATAAAATTACAAAAATTTTTATTTTTAATATAACAATAAAAAAAAATACCAGGTACAAATATTAAATCGAGGTACCCATTCTATGATTAACTTACCCTCCATTTTTGTGCCTTTAGTGGGCCTAGTATTTCCGGCAATTGCAATGGCTTCTTTATTTCTTCATGTTCAAAAAAACAAGATTTTTTAGATACGCTGCGGGCCGTAGGGAAAATCTCATATATTTTTTAGCTCTGGAAGCAGTTCCATGAATTACTCCTAAAGGTTTACATCAAAATAGTGCTAGTTGATGAAAGTTACTTTGGAAACAAAG